AGTTGACATTCATCAAAAGGATCTAATGAATTATGAGTTCAATACATCCTGTTTAGCAGAAAGACGGCTATTCCTTGCTCATTATCAGACAATCACTTATCCACAAACCTCGTGTGGGGCTAATAGTTTTCATTTCCCATCTCATGGAAAACCAAAACCCTTTTCGTTCCGCCTAGCCCTATCCCCCTCTAGGGGTATTTTTGTGATAGGTCCTATAGGAACTGGACGATCCTATTTGGTCAAATCCCTAGCGGCAAACTCCTATCTTCCTTTCATTACGGTATTTCTTAACAAGCTGGATTTGCAAACAGTTATTGATGATCTCGATCCTGATGAGGACTATATGGAAGCGCTTGATGGTGTGGATATTGATGGTATTGATGATGATAGCGATCCTGCTAAGGAATATATGGATGCGCTTAAAGATGTGGATGATATTAATGATCGTGACTATATTTATTCGAACTTGGACTCGGACCCGGAGCTGAGGGAGGAGTATACGGTGGATGATGAGATACTTAGGTATATCATCGAGTTGGAAATAGATCTAGCTTCTATCAACTTGCAATTCGAATTGGCAAGAACAATGTCTCCTTGCATAGTATGGATTCCAAACATTCATGATCTGTATGTGGATGAGTCGGAGTCCCTCGGTTTATTATTGAACTATCTCTCCGGGGATTGTGAAAGACGGTCCACTAGAGATATTCTTGTTATTGCTTCGACTCATAGTCCCCAAAAAGTGGATCCCGCTCTAATAGCTCCGAATAAATTAAATACATGCATTAAGATACGAAGGCTTCTTATTCCACAACAACGAAAGCACGTCTTCACCCTTTCATATACTAGGGGATTTCACTTGGAAAAGAAAATGTTCCATACTAATGGATTCGGGTCCATAGCCATGGGTTACAATGCACGAGATCTTGTAGCAATTACCAACGAGGCCCTATCGATTAGTATTACACAGAAGAAATCAATTATAGACACTAATACAATTAGATTCGCTCTTCATAGACAAACTTGGGAGTTGCGAGCCCATGTAAGACCGGTTCCGGATCATGGGATCCTTTTCTATCAGATAGGAAGGGCTGTTGCACAAAATGTACTTATAAATAATTGCTGCCTTATAGATCCTATATCTATCTATATGAAGAAGCAATCATGTTACGAAGGGGATCCTTATTTGTACAAATGGTTCTTCGAACTTGGAACGAGCATGAAGAAATTAACGATACTTCTTTATCTTTTGAGTTGTTCTGCCGGATTGGTCGCTCAAGATCTTTGGTCTCTACCCGGACCCGATGAAAAAAATTGGATCACTTCTTATAGACTCGTTGAGACGGATTCTGATCTAGTCGATGGCCTAGTAGAAGTAGTAGAAGGCGCTCTGGTGGGATCCTCGCTTCTTCGGCCCGAACCAAGGAATCCCTTAGAGATGATGGAAAATGGATCTCGTTCTATCTTTGATCGTAGATTTCTCTATGAATCGGAGTTAAAAGAATGGGCAGAAGGCACCGACCCGCAACAGTTAGCGGAGGATGTAGTCGATCACATAGTTTGGGCTCCTAGAATATGGCAACCTTGGGGCTTTCTATTTGATTGGATCGAAAGGCCCAATGAATTGGAATTTCCCTATTGGGCCAGGTCATTTCGGGGCAAGCCGATCATTTCTGATGAAGTTAATGATGAATATTTTGATTATGCATTTTATGGTGAAGGGGATGATGGATATGATGAAGAGGATGAGCGTCAAGAGAATGATTGGGAGTTCTTGCAGAGTGAAACCCCGGGACGAGATCGATCTTCCAAAGAACAAGTCTTTTTTCGAAAAGGCCAATTCATTTGGGACCCTGGAGATCCACTCTTTTACATATTCAACGATGAGCTCTCTGTCTTTCTGTTTTCACATCGAGAATTCTTTGCAGATGAAGAGATGTCAAAGGGGCTTCTTCTGACTTCCCAAGGGGAGACTCTATATAAACGCGGGTTTAGCAAGAAACCGAAAGAAAAGTACTTCGAATTTTTTATTAATCGCCAGAGACGGAGACGGCTTAGAACCATTAGTTCATTATATAATAGATCTTTCCGTTCTAATATTCAATCCGCGAGTTATCAGTACTTATCAAATCTGTTCCTATCTAACGGAAGGCTATTGGATCAAATGACAAAGACATTGTTTAGAAAAAGATGGATTTTCCCGGATGAACTGAAAATTGGATTCATGTAACAGGAAAAATATTTCCCATCCCTTAGCCGTAAAGATATGTGGCCATGAAAGAGGGATTAAGTGGAACAGAACTGACTGGGCGGGAGAGCCGTGGAAATACTTGTTTTTCCATATTTCGGACCTTAGCTCCATGGAACAATATGCTACTGCTGAAACATGGAAGAATTGATCAAAACACTATGTATGGGTGGTATGAACGGCCTAAACAAGAATTCTTGAACAGCGAACAACCAGAGCCTATTACTCACTACATAAACAAATTTCCATTAA